ATGCGATGACTTTATTCAACTAATCATAAAGATATTGGAACTTTATATTTTATATTCGGAGCTTGATCTGCAATAATTGGAACTAGTATAAGGTTTGTAATTCGAGCAGAATTATCACAACCAGGTAGATTTATAGAAAATGATCAAATTTATAACTCAATAATTACAGCACATGGGTTAATTATAATTTTTTTTATAGTTATACCAATTCTAATTGGTGGTTTTGGTAACTGGCTAGTACCTTTAATAATTGGTGCTCCAGACATGGCTTTTCCACGACTTAATAATCTTAGATTTTGATTATTACCACCATCATTAATTCTTCTTTTATCATCTGCATTAATTGAAAGTGGGGTTGGTACAGGTTGAACAGTCTACCCACCATTATCAGCTAATATAGCTCATTCTGGACCATCAGTAGATTTAGCAATTTTTTCTTTACATTTAGCAGGAATTTCATCAATTTTAGGTGCATTAAATTTTATTACAACAATTTTAAATATACGATGAAATGGGTTAAAATTAGAACGTATATCATTATTTGTTTGAGCAGTATTAATTACTGTTGTATTATTACTTTTATCTTTACCTGTATTAGCAGCTGCTATTACAATATTACTTACAGATCGTAATTTTAATACATCATTCTTCGATCCAGTTGGTGGTGGAGATCCAATTTTATACCAACATTTATTTTGATTTTTTGGGCACCCAGAAGTTTATATTTTAATTTTACCTGGATTTGGTATTATTTCTCATATTGTTACACAAAATGCTAATAAATCAGAACCATTTGGTACATTAGGAATAGTTTATGCTATAATTGGTATTGCTATTTTAGGTTTTATTGTATGAGCACACCACATATTTACAGTAGGAATAGATGTAGATACACGGGCTTATTTTACAGCTGCAACTATAGTAATTGCTGTACCAACAGGAATTAAAGTATTTAGTTGATTAGCAACTATCTATGGTTCAAAAGTACAACTTAATGCTACAATATTATGAACTTTAGGATTTATTTTTTTATTTACTATAGGTGGTTTAACAGGAATTATTCTGTCAAATTCATCATTAGATATTATATTACATGATTCTTATTATGTAGTAGCCCATTTCCATTATGTATTAAGAATAGGAGCAGTATTTGCAATTTTTGCAGGTATTAATAATTGATTTTCATTATTCACAGGATTAATATTAAATGAATCATGATCAAAAGCTCAATTCTTTGTTATATTTATTGGGGTAAACTTAACATTTTTCCCTCAACATTTTTTAGGTTTAAGTGGTATACCTCGACGATATTCAGATTACCCAGATGCATATGCCCTATGAAATTTTATTTCATCAATAGGATCGGTTTTATCAGTAGTTTCACTAGTAATATTCGTGTTTGTATTATGAGAAGCATTTTCAGAAAAACGTGTTATATTAATATCTGAATCTTACGAGAGATCTATAGAATGGGCAGAATATATATCACCTCCACCATTTCATGGTAGAGAAGAAACAGGATTAATAATTAACCCATATAATCAATAGCATAAATAAAATGCATCTAACTGTTAATTAGAAGATTATCATTGAGATTTGATTAAATGACTTTCTGGACTCAAATATACATGCAGGACCCAAATTCAACATCAATAACACAACTAATTCAATTCCATGACACAGCAATAATTACATTAACATTAGTTACATCAGTAATTACATACACAATAATTTATTTATCATTAAATAAATTAATTTCTCGTTATTCTTTTGAAGCACAAGAAATCGAAACTATTTGAACAATTTTACCAGCAGTAGTTCTTATTATATTAGCTTTACCTTCAATTCGACTATTATACATTATGGATGAATCATATATTAATTCATTAACTATTAAAACTATTGGACATCAATGATATTGAACATACCAATACAGAGATTTTACTGATTTAGAGTTTGACTCATATATAACTCCAACAGATGATTTAACAATAGGTGAATACCGATTATTAGAAGTAGATAATCGTTTAGTTGTACCATTAAACCATTCAATTCGAATACTTATTACAGCAGCAGATGTATTACACTCATGAACTATTCCATCATTAGGTGTAAAAATAGATGCAGTACCAGGTCGTTTAAATCAAATTAATTTTATAACATTAATTCCAGGTATTTATTATGGTCAGTGTTCAGAAATTTGTGGTGTTAACCATAGATTTATACCAATTGCTATAGAAGTAGTAAAAACTGAAGATTTCATTAATTGATTAAATACTATAGAATAGGACTTTAGTTAAATTAATAATATTAGTTTGTCAGACTATAGTTGCTGTTAGAGCAAGCCCTGTAATGCCACACTTATCACCTATATTATGAATTTATATAATAATTTTAATTTGATCTTCAATTTATTTATTAAATACACAAACATGATGAAATAGAACTAAAAAAGTATATATTACTAATAATACTAATAAATCAAAAAAATCTAATACTTGAAATTGATAACAAGATGGTTGAGATTTAAACGATAAACTGTAAATTTATTTACGAGTAAACACTCTCTTGTAACAATATTAGTATAATAAGTATATTTACCTTCCAAGTAAAAGGTTTAGTAATTAAATATTGTAATGAAACGACACCCATTTCATTTAGTTGAACTAAGGCCATGACCAATAATAGCTGGATTTATAGCTTTATCATTAACTTTATCATTAGTATTATGAATACATTCATCATATTTTATACCTCTAACTTTATCATTAATTTCAATTATAGCAATTATATTTGTATGATGACGAGATATTTCACGAGAAGGTTCAATACAAGGATTTCATACTAATATTGTAGTATATGGCTTACGTGTAGGTATAATCTTATTTATTACTTCAGAAGTATTATTCTTTTTTGGGTTTTTCTGAGGTTATTTTCATAGAAGATTAGTACCGACTAACGAATTAGGATGTGTATGACCACCAGTAGGAATTTTAGCAATTAATGCTTTCAGTGTACCAATATTAAATACAGTAATTTTATTATCATCAGGAGTTACAGTTACTTTAGCACATCATAGAATATTAAAAGGTAACTATAAATTATCAACATATGCTTTATTAATAACAATTTTATTAGGATTATATTTTACATATATGCAAGCAGGTGAATATTATTTAGCTCCATTTAATATTTCTGATAGAATTTATGGTACAACATTTTTTGTAACAACAGGTTTTCATGGTGCTCATGTTATAATTGGTACAATTTTTTTAATAATTTGTTTATTACGTTTATTATATAAACAATTTTCATCAAACCACCATTTTGGGTTTGAAGCAGCAGCATGATATTGACATTTTGTTGATGTTGTATGAATTTGTTTATTTATCATTATATATTGATGAGGATCATTATTAATTAGTGTATGGTACACATAAACTTTTGAAGTTTAAAAAATAAGTTCAATTCTTATATTTATAAATGTTAATAAAATTACTAATAGGTATATCCCTATGTTTTATCATATCATCAATAACATTAAATTCACCTATTTTAATAGCATTAAATATTTTATTAGTATCAATTATATTAGCAATAATAATATCCATTATAGTAAGATCTTGGTATGCAATTTTAATATTCCTTATTTATATTGGTGGAATAATAATTATATTTTCATATTTTATTGCATTAACACCTAATCAAACCTTAAAAATAAAAAGTTATTTTGCAATTAATATAATAACGTTATCATTAATTTTACCACCAATAATTTTTTTTATAAATAATTTAAATATTAAAAATAATATAATAATATGTTATGATTTATATTTAATAAATATAAAACCAATTACTATAATAATAATTTTAATTTTATTAATAATATTATTAATTATTGTTAAATTAGTTAAAATTTCATCTGGCCCATTACGACCATTTAATTATGTATAAACCATTACGAACAACTAACCCAGTACTAAAAATTATAAATGGGGCTTTAATTGATCTACCAGCTCCTAATAACATTTCAATTTTATGAAATTATGGATCTTTAATTGGTTTAGCCTTAACAATTCAACTAATTACAGGTGTATTCTTATCTATACATTATACAGCAAATATTGATATAGCATTTGAATCTATTATTCATATTATACGTGATGTTAACCATGGATGATTATTTCGATATATTCATGCAAATGGAGCTTCACTAATATTTTTATTTTTATATTTACATGTAGGACGAAGATTATATTACTCATCATTTAAATTAGAGAGAGTATGAATAGTAGGTGTTACTTTATATATTTTAACAATAGCAACTGCATTTATAGGATATGTATTACCATGAGGTCAAATAAGATTTTGAGGAGCTACAGTTATTACAAATTTATTATCAACAATTCCATATATTGGTGAACAATTAGTTCAATGAATTTGAGGTGGATTTTCAGTTGATAATCCAACTCTTAATCGATTTTTTTCATTTCATTTTATATTACCATTTGTAATAATTGGTATAGTTGTTATTCATTTATTATATCTTCATCAATATGGTTCAAGAAATCCTTTAGGTTTTAATAGGGATTCAGATCGAGTACCATTCCACCCATATTATACAACAAAAGATGCTTTAGGATTTGTATTAGTATTAAGATTATTTATATATATAGTATTTTTTAACCCAAACATTTTTACCGACCCAGAAAACTATATTAAAGCTACATCATCTACTACACCTGTACATATTAAACCTGAATGGTATTTTTTATGGGTTTATGCTATTTTACGTTCAGTACCAAGAAAACTTGGTGGAGTTATTGCAGCATTTTCTGGAATCCTAATTATATATACTCTACCGTTTATTTTTAAAACAAACAAAAATTCTTTAGCATTTAAATATTCAGAAAAAATAATATACTGATTTATAATTAGTACATTTTTAGTATTAACTTGAATTGGTGGACGTCCAGTAGAAGAACCTTTTGTAATTATCG